GTTCATATTCCGGATTAGGTTCATCTCTGTAATAACCAGATGAACTGGGTTATAGACATGAAAGCATAAGAACTCAACGGGACCTACCCCCTCTTTCCTTGTCTGATTCGAGGGGGATCCGTTGAGTTCTTAATAATCATAATATTTTTTTTGTATAAATGTTTCAAAAAAATCCACATTTTCTTATGATTGATGTTTTGAAAAATGCACTTCATTAATTGATTCAGAACATCTTTTACTCCAAAGTATCTGCGAATACTTTAAAAAATGAAAACAAAGAAGGAATCACTCGATTTCCGTTTTTTGGATGACTCACAATTCTATATAGTTCTATATATGGATTTATATCGATTAGATATCATGCAAACCCTTTCTATACTAATAAAATAGAACCTTACTTTCTTTAATCTTAATCTAATCAAAGTTTCCTTTTTTCTATTTTAGAAGTTCATTGAAATTGAAGAAGTTCTATTTGTTCAATAAATTTACCTATATTTTTGTTTGTCCACTACTTAACATGATAAATCGAAAAAAGGTTATGATAAACCGAAAAAAAAATGGAACCCACGAATAGGAATTTTTGACGAATAGGATCAAGAATCATTATTAATTCGACACAAGAAAGGGTTGTGGAAAATCCCTTTTCTTGTGTCAAAGACTAGGAGACGCACAACCCCCCCCTCCCCTAAACCCTTTGTTCCTTTCATTTATACTTTGGTTTATATTATCCGCTTATTTATCTTTTGTTTTTATTCTATTCAAATATAAAACTACGGATTCATTCTATATCACTTCGATTTGGATTGAAAAAACAAAGAAGAGATAAGTAAAATCAAATAGTCTTCTTCACAATATACACATCATGACCAGTATAAGTAATTCCCGAAATCTGAAAAAAGAAACAAACAAAATTTTTTTGATCATACACAATTACATAATATAATTGCCAACAACAATTTATTTCTTTTTAGAGTTTGATGTTGAAAAATTCGCGGATCTAGAAATTCATTTCGGACAATTGAACTTTCTCAAACTGTTTCTTTTTAAGAACCAAAAAGATTTGTGCAAAAATAACAGATGCCAAGAAGAGCAAAAGGCCTTGGACACGTAATGGATCTTGAAGTACTACTTCTGCATCCCCCTGACCAAATCCGCCCACATTAGGATTACTCGTTAATGGTTGATCAAGTTTGATGGATTCGCCCTCAGAAACAAGAAGTTCCGGCCCTGGAGGGATAGTATCAACCACTTGACGCCCACCCGATGCCTCCACTATGGTTATTTCGTATCCCCCCTTTTCTTTTCGTATGATTTTGCTTACTATACCTGCTGCTGTAGCATTATAAACATTATTGTTACTCTTGCTCCCGTCGGGATAAATCTGACCCCTTCCTCTGTTCCCACCTACGTATATGGGATATTTTAAGAAGTGAACATCTTTCTTAGTAGCGGGGTCCGGGGAAAGAATAGGAAAGGTGATTTCACTATATTTCTGACCAGGAACAGGACCTATCACAAGAATATTTTTTTTAGTAGGGCGGTAACTTTGAAAAGACAGATTTCCTATCTTTTCTTTAATCTCGGGCGAAATACGATCGGGCGGGGCTAGTTCAAACCCCTCGGGTAAAATAAGAACAGCCCCCACATTCAAAGCGCCTTTTTTACCATTAGCAAGAACTTGTTTCACTTGCAGATCATAGGGAATTCGAACAACTGCTTCAAATACAGTATCCGGAAGTACCGCTTGTGGAACCTCGATATCCACGGGTTTATTAGCTAAATGGCAATTGGCACATACAATACGGCCCGTTGCTTCTCGTGGATTTTCATAACCCTGCTGTGCAAAAATGGGATAGGCATTTGAAATGGGTGCCTGAGTTATTATATATATCATGAGCGATAGGGAAATGGATCGAGTAATCTCTTTCTTTATCGACGAAAAGGTTTTTTTAGTTTGCATGGTCCAATCATTGATCCCGAAATTTTCTACAATAAAATTAGGTAGGTCGCTAGTAGAGTTCCCTATCTATAATTTTGCTATTTACTGAAATAATTTTTCTGAAACATTGGAGAGATCCCTTGGCTGGGTAGAAAGAATAAGTACTATTTTGAGTGTTTTGCTTATGGACAAAGTAACAAATATTATAATTGGGTCGTTCAATCATTTTTCAGTCATTCATTGAATGATAAATCACTACAAGTGAAGGAGATACACGATTTAAATAACGAAAGATCCAATATTTAAAAATTGTATCTAAAATGACTGGAAAAGTAGAAACAAGACCGGATATAATTTGATCATTATGAGCAAATCCAAAATCCTTGTAGACAGAGCCAATCATTAATTCCCAACCGTGGGGCGAATGGAATCCTATACATAAATCAGTTAATAAAAGAATAGAAAAAGCTTTTATTGTGTCGCTTAAGTTATATAGGAATTCTTGAATCCAAGAGTTAAGAATAACAAGTTCTTCATTACCTAGAATAGAATAACCACTTAGAATAACGAAACAGATTATATTTGTCGAGAAGTGTAAAATTGTATGGATACGATCCTCATTGTGCATCTTGATCAATTGGGTCGTTTCTTTGTAGATTTCGACGCGAAGCTTTTGTAAATGCGTTTCTGGGTATTCCTTTATCATTTCCTCCAAACGAAGGAGTTCCTCCAAGTCTATGAATTTTTTTAGAATACTCTTTTCTTGAATATCATTCAAAAAAATTTCGGATTGCCTAATATTCCACCAATTAGTAATCCAAGATTCCAGACTTTTTTTAAATGAGAGAGAGATCCACCAAGGCAAAAATACTATAAATGCAAGATATAGAAGGGAAATGAATACTTTCTTTTTTGCCATTTTTCGTCTGTGAATTTTTGAAGTTTAAATGAACTCACCCCATGCGTCGACTCTATATGATACTAATATTTCTATCAAGCATAAGTTATATCCCAAGTCATCGAGCCCATTAATCTATTGCGAGGTTTTTATTTGTGATGCAGTATAGCGGTTAGGTTAGTCCTTGAATCTAGAAAGAATACAGAAATAGAATAAGAAAGAGCCCACTTCAAATTAATATTAGTTGTATTTCGAGACGAAAGAACTCCCGTTCTATTAAAAAAAATATCAAATATTAAAATAAAAAAAATTATGGACACCAAAAATTTCGTTTTAGGGTTGCTTCGTATACGTTTACTTTGGCTCGAATAGGCGTTCAGAACAAACTTCCGTTAAGTTATGGTATAGAAAAAAAAAGAGGGTTCTTGAGTTTTTTCCCTCTTGCAAAGTATTCATTTTTCAGTTCCTTTTTTCAAAATACTTCAATTGGTACGCGCAAGAAATAGGCCAATTCAGCAGCTTTTTGCTCAATTTCTCGTGGAGTCAAATTCTCATCAGTACGCGTCAAGGGAATGGCCCCCTGGCCTCTGATTTCCATATAAAGGACCCGACGAGCAAAAAGACCCTCTTTATTTTCTATTCTGATGGACTGAATATCTTTCATAAGGAATCGCAGAAATATGCGACGGTTTTTTCCAGGAAATCCCCAACGAAAAATACACACTATGCCCTCTTTTATATCGAATCGATCATAACCACTACCTACATTCCACGAAATTGTGCACCACAAGTAGGAGCTAATAAAAAGACCCGCGATCCCATAGAAAGACATCACGATCCCCTGCGGAAAAAAATTTATTTGCTGAGAAGGAAATAAAGATATAAAATTTCTACCAAAATAACTGGAGGTTCCAACCAATACAAACCCTAATGAACCTAAAAAAAGAATAAGGGCCCAACCGAAATTACTAATTTTTCGAGATCCCGCTATAAGTTCTATCCATATACGTTCTGATCGCCAACTCATACTCTCACTAGACCTAGTTGCATTTTATTGGAATTGGAAGAATAACAAAAATAAATTTGATTTTACTTTTTTTGTTTCCGAAGTAACTCTCATCAACCAGCACTACTATGATGTGAACCTTTTAGAAAAATTCATCGAATTGCTTAGATCCAAACTAAAATAATAACATCTCTTTCATATGATTTCCTATAGATATCCACATATAGATATATTGACTTTCCATTTCCGAAATTCTCCCCGATACCGATCCATTTGAAAATTGTTAGAATTCATTTACCCATATATCATGTTTACACATACATAAGAGCTTAGGCTCGAAAGAAGCCACATGTTATACCATATTCTACTAAATAGATATGGGTGTTATGATCAAAGTCAGTTTTGAAAAAAAAAAAATGGATAAGAGTTGTCCCTATAGTATCTAAAAAATCTTGTTTTTTTGAACATGAAGAGATAAAGAAACCATTGCAATTGCCGGAAATACTAAGCCTACTAAAGGCACAAAAATGGAGGGAAAGTTGTTGAAAGCTATCATTGAATGGGTACCTCGATTTAATATTTGTACCTGTTATTTTTATTTATTGTTTTATATTAAATTTTTTTTTTAACCTTATATTGTTATAAAGATATTTTATATATAATAATTATATTATACTAATATTATACTAAGTATACCTAAGTGAGTATATACCTAAATAAGGAGTATATAAGTATATGTTTTAATAATTTTTTTTTACTAAATGCCTATAAAAAAAAATGTGTAAATAAAAAATATGTAAATAAACGGACTTATTCACCCTTCTACACGTTTCTACACGAAATATATGTATGATAATACACCTTTTTATTATTCATATTAATAGTTATTTTGTGCTTTATTATTCATATTAATAGTTATTTTGTGCTCTTGTCTTATAATTTAATAATTTTCATTTTTAAAAATTTATTCCGTTTTATTAATTATTAAATTAATTAATAAATTAAAAATGAAGACTCTACTCTACAGCTCTACTTAATCTAAGTTTGATTCAAAGGAAAGAAGGCATGTAGCCGAAATAATTCACTCAGAACGCCCTTTAAAGGATTACGTGGTACGATTGGATCGAATAAGCCCTTATGGAATAAATATTCAGCCA